AAGAATTTAATGCTGTAAATAGAAAACTTAACATTGCTATCACACGAATTGAAAAGCCTTATGGAAACCCTAATATTCTTGCAGAATTTATAGCCGGACAATTAAAAAATAGAGTTTCTTTTCGCAAAGCAATGAAAAAGGCTATAGAATTAACTGAACAAGCAGATACAAAAGGAATTCAAGTGCAAATTGCAGGACGTATCGACGGAAAAGAAATTGCGCGTGTTGAATGGATCAGAGAGGGTAGGGTTCCACTACAAACCATTCGAGCTAAAATTGATTATTGTTCATATACAGTTCGAACAATCTATGGGGTATTAGGAATAAAAATTTGGATATTTTTAGAAGGTGGATAATAAACCTTTATTTCCCCTTGCATTCTATCCAGCGATGGAACAAAAAATGATCAATTCGTTTCTTCTTTTTCTTTTCTGTTCAATAAAAAAACGAACAATTATAATTCTATAGAGTTTAATAAAAATTCAATGAATCTTTTGATAAAATTGCTATGCTTAGTGTGTGACTCGTTGGTTTTTTGAGGGTTAGTATAAAAAACCAGCCTCATAGTATATAGTATAAACAAAGAACTATAGAAGTAATAACCAACTCATCACTTCGTATTATCTGGATCCAAAGAACCAGTCAAGATATGATATATTGTTCATATTGTTGTAGCAACTGAAATCTTTTTTATTCAAAAAATTTCTAAGTTGTCAATCGAAATCAAAAAGAAAGGGTATGGATAAATGGAAGGATGAGAGAAAGAAAGAAAAAGAATAAAGAATATTGATGATATAGATATAGAATTCCAATATGTAAGGTCTATGAGTCATCTCAGGAAAAATCTGTGTAATAAAGCATCAATACGGATTCATCATTAAATGTATCTGCTCATCGAACAAAAAATAAAGAGCTTCGAGCCAATAAAGACTAAGAATATTGACTCAAAAACTAATAGCTCCGTTGTAGAATTCAGACCTAACCATTAATTCAGAAGCGATGGGAACGATGGAACCTGTGAATTCAAAAGATTTTAGTGAAAAAGAATTCGAACGATTCATTGATCGGGATGGCGGAACCGTCCAGAGACCAATTCATCTATTCGAAAAAATTATGAACTAATGAGAAAACTGAAATAGAAATTGAAAGAGTAAATATTCGCCCGCGAAAACTTTATTTTCTTGGATTGCTAAAATTGGGTCAATCCAATACGATAAAGAGTAAAATAAAAGAAAGATTTGTTTTAACATTCTAAAACATTATAAAATAGATAAATAAAAAATTATTGAATATATTTAGATTTGGTTATCTATACAAACAAGATATACAAATTAATAATATATTTATTAAATGAAATACATGATTCAGTATATTTCTTATTAAACTTAATTCAAATTATTTTCTATCTGAATTGAATTCAAAATCTTGAATTTGAATTGATTTATTCGCGAGGAGCTGGATGAGAAGAAACTCTCACGTCCGGTTCTGTAGTAGAGATGGAATTCAAAACAAACCATCAACTATAACCCCAAAAGAACCAGATTCCGTAAACAACATAGAGGAAGAATGAAGGGAATGTCTTATCGAGGTAATACTATTTGTTTTGGTAAATACGCTCTTCAGGCACTTGAACCCGCTTGGATCACATCTAGACAAATAGAAGCAGGTCGACGAGCAATGACACGAAATGCGCGTCGCGGTGGAAAAATATGGGTCCGTATATTTCCAGATAAACCAGTTACAGTAAGGCCCGCAGAAACACGTATGGGTTCAGGTAAAGGCTCTCCCGAATATTGGGTAGCTGTTGTTAAACCAGGTCGAATCCTTTATGAAATGGGTGGAGTAACAGAAAATATAGCCAGAAGGGCTATTTCAATAGCAGCGTCTAAAATGCCTATACGAGCTCAATTCATGATTTCGGGATAAAAAAGAAATAGGCCTTAAAAATAGCGGGTGCAGGTTTCTTTTTTTGAACAAATAATATTTCTTTTTTTCTTCGAACTTTTTATTGTAAAAAACAGAAAAAAAAAAAAAAAAAAAAAAAAAAATGATATGATTCAACCTCAGACCCATTTGAATGTAGCAGATAACAGCGGGGCTCGAGAATTGATGTGTATTCGAATCATAGGAGCTAGCAATCGTCGATATGCTCATATTGGTGACGTTATTGTTGCTGTGATCAAAGACGCTGTTCCAAACATGCCTCTAGAAAGATCAGAAGTGGTCAGAGCTGTAATTGTACGTACTTGTAAAGAACTGAAACGTGACAACGGTATGATAATACGATATGATGACAATGCTGCAGTTGTGATTGATCAAGAAGGAAATCCAAAAGGAACTCGAGTTTTTGGTGCGATTGCCCGAGAATTGAGACAGTTCAATTTTACTAAAATAGTTTCATTAGCTCCCGAGGTATTATAAAAAGAGACCACGATGTGGTTTTAGGTTATAGTAGGGTATTTAAAATAAATAGATTAAGGTTCATTTAGTAGATTTTGTC